TAAAATTTAAAATAAATATTATATCTCTTTTTTGTAAAAAAAGAATTTTTATTAAACTAAAATTTTTTAAAAGAAAAAATTAATTTATTTTTAAATTATGAGTCTAATGACTTAATTTAGTCTATCTTTTAAATAATTTTTATATTTTCAAAATTACTCCCTAGCTTAATAATTTTGTATTATCGATAATTTTAATTTTATCTCTAATGAAAACATTTCATAATAATTAATTTAAATACTATTAAATTTTATCTTTATTTTCAAAATTACTCCCTAGCTTAATAATTTTGTATTATCGATAATTTTAATTTTATCTCTAATGAAAACATTTCATAATAATTAATTTAAATACTATTAAATTTTAAATTAAATTTATATATTTATTATATATTTTAAACTTTGAAGGTTTATAGTTTTTATAACTTAAAATTTTATTAAAAAATTTCATAAATTATTAAAAAAAATAAAGTTATAAAATTTATAATAATAACATTTTTATTAATTTTATTATTAATATTTAATATTTTAAATTTAATTTTTATTATTATATAATATTTTAATATTCTATTTATAATAATTCGATAATAAAAAAATATAGAAATTAATGAATTAAAAATTATTATTATTAATATAAATATAGGAATATGAATATTAATTATTTCTACAGAAACTCATTTTATTAAAAATCCCAATAAAGGGGGAGTTCCTGCTAATGATATTATTATTAATATTATTATTAAATATAAAAATTTATTATAAAATTTTATAATATGAAAATCTGAAACTTTATTTATATTAAATTTATAAAATATTATTATTAAAGAAAAATTAATTATTATATAAATTAAATAATATAAAATTGCTGATTTTTCATTAATAAATATAATAATTATGATTCAAGATATTTGAATTATTGATGAATATCTTATTATTAACTTTAAAAAAATTTGATTAATTCCAATAATAGCACATATTAATGAAGATAATAAAATTATTAATGAATTAATTTTTAATAAAATATTTAATAAATTATAAATATAATTTAAACAATATAAAGGAATAATTTTTTGAAATCTTGATAATAAAAAAATATTTATTCAATTTATATTTTTTATAATTTTAATATATCAAATATGAAAAGGAAAAATACTAATTTTTATTATTATTCTAAAGTTTATTATTATAATAAAAAAATTTAAAATTGAATTATTATTATTATTTAAAAATAATGATCTTAATAAAAATAAATAAGAATTAAAAGATTGAATAATAAAATAATTTATTAAATTATTATATTTAATTAATTTATCAAAAATTATTATTCTAATAAATCTAATTAAATTAATTTCTATAATTATTCACATAGAAAAATACGAATTTCTTAAAAAAATTATTAAAGAAGAAATAAATAATATAGGAAAAAATAAAATATAACAAAAATAATTTATAAAAATTTTAAATTATAAAATATTTAATTTAAATAATTATTCTTTAATTATATTAGATAAATTTAAATAAGATGCCTGATAAAAGGGTTATTTTGATAGAATAAATTATGTAAATTAATTTTACTCTTATTATTATTATTATTTAAATATTTGTTTATGGAAATATTTATATTTTGAATTTCTAATTCAATTAAAAATAATTAATATTATTTATATTTCTAATATTATAGTAATATGTCTGATAAAAGTAATAAATTGTAAATTTATTTATAGAATTAATATTCTTATTACTATATCATAAGTTTAAAGTTTAATTGAAACCAAATTAGAGGTAAATTATTGTTAATAATTTTATTGAATTAAATATTCCAATTAAATATTAAATTATGTTTAAGATATATTAATCAAATTTAAATTTGCAATTTAATATTTTAGATTTAAATTATTAAACATTATATATATATATATATATATATAATAAAATTAATTTATTTCTAAAAATTTCAAAAATTTTTGTGCAATAATACACTAATATATATATATATATATAAAAATTAAAATGGATAATTAATATTATCTATAATTGAGTCGAAATCAATTTTATCATTTTAAATTTTATTTAAATCATTTAAAAGCACCTTCTTTTATTTCAATATATAAACCAAATAATAAAATTAATATAATAATAATTATATTTAAATTAATAAAATAATAAAATAAAGAATAAGAATTTACTATTGGTAAAATTATTGCAATTTCTACATCAAAAATTAAAAAAATAATCCTAATTAAATAAAATTGAATAGAAAAGGGTATTCGATTATTACTAATAGGATCAAATCCACATTCAAATGGGGATCTTTTTTCCCGGTTTTTAAATAATTTTTTTGATAATAATAAATTTATTAATAATATTAAAAATATAATTAATAAAAATATAAAAAAAATAATAATATTAATTATAATTATTTATATTACTATATTAGTAATCTTATTAATTGGAAATTAATTGTACAAAAATTATACTTTATAAATTTAATATTTAACAAATTTTATATTAAGAAGATCAAAAATAAACAAGTAAATAAAGAAATAATCATACTACATCAACAAAATGTCAATATCATGCCGCTGCCTCAAAACCAAAATGATGAATTGCTGAATAATTATTATTAATAATACGAAATAAATTTACTATTAAAAATAAAGTTCCAACTAATACATGTAATCCATGAAATCCGGTAGATATAAAAAAAATAGATCCATAAACTGAATCAGCAATAGTAAATGAAGCTTCATTATATTCTATATATTGAAATATTGAAAATACAACTCCTAAAAAAATAGTAATAATTATTCTAATAACACTATCTTTTTTGTTATTTGTTAATAATGAATAATGACATCAAGTTACTGACACTCCAGAAGAAATTAAAATAATAGTATTTAATAAAGGAATATGATAAGGATTAAATGAAATAATATTTTTTGGTGGTCAAATTCCTCCAATTTCAACTCTTGGAGATAAAAATATATGAAAATAACATCAAAAAATTCTAATAAAAAAAAAAACTTCAGAAATAATAAACAATAATATTCCTAATTTTAAACCCCTAATTACTTTATTTGTATGAAATCCTTGATAAGTACTTTCTCGTACTACATCACGTCATCATTGAAACGAACATATTAATGAAATTAATAAACCAAATAATATTAATATTAAATTATAATTATTAAATCAATTTATTACTCCAATCAATAATGTTATTACACTAAATGATATTAAAATAGGTCAAGGCCTAATAGTTACTAAATGAAAAGGTTGATATAATTTTTTCATAATTTACTTCTCTACTATATAAAGTTCTTAATACAGAAAATACATATGCTTGAATTACTGAAACTCTTAATTCTAAAATAATTAAAATACTTTGTGATAAAAGTATTAATATTAATAAGATTATTCTTAATCTTACTCCTGTTGATGAAATTAGAGTTATTAATAAATGTCCAGCAATTATATTTGCTGATAATCGAACTGCTAAAGTACCTGGACGAATAATATTTCTAATTCTTTCAATTAATACTATAAAAGGTATTAAAATTCCCGGAGTTCCGTGAGGAACTAAATGAGAAAATATATTATTAGAATTTTTAATTCAACCAAATAATATATATGATATTCATAAAACTAAAGATAATGATAGTCTTATAGTTATATGAGCAGAAGAAGTAAAAATATAAGGAAATAATCCTATGAAATTATTTAATATAATAATTATGAATAATCTTACATAAATTAAAATTCTTATAATATTTATTTTTAAATTTATTAATACTTTAAATTCTTTAATTAAAAACTTTAAAATTATTATAAAAAAAAAATTTCATCGTGAAGGAATAAATCAAAATATTCTTGGAATAAAAAATAAAATATAAATTGAACTAATTCAATTTATTGAATAATTTATAGAAGATGAAGGATCAAATACAGAAAATAAGTTTATCATCATAATTTAAAAATTTTTTTTTTTAAAATTAATTTATTATTATTATTTAATGAAATAAATAAAATTAAATAATGTAATATTAATATTATTATTATTATTATTGTTAAAAAGTAAATATATAAATTAAATCATATTATTGGTCTTATTTGGGGAATTAATTTTAATAATTATAAATTATTTAAAGAATATTAAAAATTTAATTATTTTAATTTGACAAATTAATGTTATATATTTATTAACTAAATCTTTATAATCAATTGATATCTTAAATTAAAGAATTGATCTTTTAAGTCAAAATATGATAAATTTTATCTCAATTGATTTTTAATTTTTATTAATTCATTTAATAAAATTGTTAATATTAGTAGATTCAATAACAATAGGTATAAATCTATGATTTACACCACAAATTTCAGAACATGGACCAAAATATAATCCTGGTCGATTAATATTTAATCTTACTTGATTAATTCGACCTGGTACTGCATCAACTTTAATTCCTATTCTTGGTATTGCAAAAGAATGAATTACATCTAAAGAACTAATTAATATACGAATTTGATTATTTATAGGAAGAACTAAATGATTATCAACATCAAGTAATCGAAAATCTCCTTTTATATATTCATCTTTATTTAATATAAATGAATCAAACCTTAAAGAATTAAAATCATTATATTCATATCTTCAATATCATTGATGTCCAATTGCTTTAATTGATAAAATTGGATTATTAATTTCATCTGTTAAATATAAAATTTTTAATGATGGAATAGCTAAAAAAATTAAGAATAATATTGGAATAATAGTTCAAATAATTTCAATTAATTGACCTTCAAATAAAAATCGATTAGTAAATTTATTTATCAATATAAAAATAATTATATATATAATTAATATTACAATTATTATTACAACTAATATTGCATGATCATAGAATATAATTATATTTTCTATAATAGGGGAATTTGAATCTTGTAAAGAAATTTGTCTTCATAATGAAATTTTTTATTATTAATTAAATTAATATTCTAAAAATAAAATTTTATTTATTTATATAGATCTTAAATCTATTGCACTAATCTGCCATATTAGAATTTAAATTTTAATAAACTTTATTTATAAATTTTTGGAATTTCATAGAAAGAATGATATCTAGGAGGATTAGGTATTAATCATTCAATAGAATTTCTTATTCCCTTTATAAAAATTACTACTCGATGAGAAATTAAAGCATCTCATAAAATAAAAAAAAAATATAATGTTCCTATTAATGAAATTATTGATCCAATAGATGATATTAAATTTCAACATATATATGAATCTGGATAGTCAGAATATCGTCGTGGTATTCCTCTTAATCCTAAAAAATGTTGAGGAAAAAATGTCATATTTACTCCAATAAATAAAATTATAAATTGAATTTTTAGTCATTTTTGATTTATAGAGATACCAAATATTATAGGAAATCAATAAATAAAACTTCCAAAAATAGCAAATACAGCTCCTATAGATAAAACATAATGAAAATGAGCAACTACATAATATGTATCATGTAAAATAATATCAATTGAAGAATTTGATAAAATAATTCCTGTTAAACCTCCAATAGTAAATAAAAAAATAAATCCTAAAAGTCATAAATTAGAAACTGTAAATTTAATTTTTATTCCATTTATTGAAGCTAATCACCTAAAAATTTTAATTCCTGTAGGAATTGCAATAATTATAGTTGCTGAAGTAAAATAAGCTCGTGTATCTACATCTATTCCTACAGTAAATATATGATGAGCTCAAACAATAAATCCTAATAATCCAATAGAAATTATTGCATAAATTATTCCTATAGTACCAAATACTTCTTTTTTTATTCTTTCATTACAAATTATTTGAGAAATTAATCCAAATCCTGGGAGAATTAAAATATATACTTCAGGATGACCAAAAAATCAAAATAAATGTTGGTATAAAATTGGATCACCCCCTCCTGAAGGATCAAAAAATGTAGTATTTAAATTTCGATCAAATAATAATATAGTAATAGCTCCTGCTAATACCGGTAATGATAAAAGTAATAAAATTGCTGTTAATAATATTGCTCATGAAAATAAAGAAATATTTTCGATTTTATATAATTTTATATTAATAATAGTACTAATAAAATTAATAGATCCTATGATAGAAGAAATTCCAGCAATATGTAAAGAAAAAATTGATAAATCTACTGAAGGGCCGGCATGTGATAAATTAGATGATAAAGGTGGATAGACAGTTCATCCTGTACCTGTTCCCGTTCCAATAAATATTCTAGATAATAGTAATATTAATCTAGGAGGTAATAATCAAAATCTTATATTATTTATTCGAGGAAATGCTATATCTGGGACTCCTAATATTATAGGAATTAAAAAATTCCCAAATCCTCCTATTATTACTGGTATAACAAAAAAAAAAATTATAGTAAAAGCATGAGTAGTAACAATTGAATTATAAATTTGATCATTTCCAATTATTGAACCAGGATTTCCTAACTCTAATCGAATAATTATTCTTATTGATAAACCTAAAATTCCTGCTCATATTCCAAAAATAAAATAAAGAATTCCAATATATTTATGATTTGTAGAAAATAGTCATAATTTCATATTTTATGTAGTTTAAAAAAAACATTATATTTTCATTATAAAATTAAAATTATTAATTTCATAAAATATTTAAAAATTATAAATAATTATCATAATATCTTCAATATTATATTTTTATTAAACTATTTAAATTATTAAAAAAATAATAATAATAATAAAAATAAATATATTATAATAAATTTTAATATTATTAAAATATTATTATTTAATTTGTTTAAATTATTTAAATTTTTATTAAATATTATTATTGAATTTTTAAAATAATATTCTCTTCAACCCTTATCATATAAAACTAAATATTTTTTTATAAAAATATAAGGATTAATTAAAATAATATAATTAAAATTATATAAAAATCATATTTTTCCAAAAAAAAATTTAATAAAATAATTTTTTTTAATAAAAAATTTAAATTTATATATAAATTTTCCTAAAAAAAAAAATGTAAAACACACTATTAAAATTATTAATTTTTCAATTTTTAATAAAAGAATATTTTCAATATTAAAAAATAATATTCAATTTATAATGTATCCAAAAAAAATTGATAAAAATATTAAAATTAATATTGAATAATTTATTAATTTAAATTCTTTAATATTATTTATAGGAAAAAATATTATTTTATTTACAACTAAATAATATGATAATCGAATTGAATATATTACTGTTAATCCAGTAGATAATAATAATAAAATATATAAAATAAAACTAATATTTTTTATAAATATATTTTCTAAAATTATATCTTTAGAATAAAAACCAGAATAAAAAGGTATACCACATAAAGATAAATTTGAAATTAAAAATATAGAAGTAGTAATTGGAAAATTTTTAATTGATATTCCTATAAATCGAATATCTTGATAATTATTTAATCTATGAATTAAAATTCCAGAACATATAAATATTATTGATTTAAATATTGCGTGAATTATCAAATGAAAAAATGCTAACTCATAATTTTTTATTGAATAAATTATTATTATTAGTCCTAATTGAGATAATGTAGAAAAAGCGATAATTTTTTTTATATCAAACTCAAAATTTGCTGAAAACCCAGCTATTATCATTGTTAATAATCCTGTAATTATAATTCATTTTAATAAAGAAGGAAAATTATATATTAATTTATTAAATCGAATTATTAAATATACCCCAGCGGTTACTAAAGTTGATGAATGAACTAAAGAAGAAACAGGAGTAGGGGCAGCTATTGCTGCAGGTAATCATGAAGAAAAAGGAAATTGAGCACTTTTAGTAAAGGCAGCAATTATAATTATTATTAAAATAATAAATATTATATTATTATATAAAATAAATCTTCAACTTCCTAAAATAAATATTATTCCTACTCTAAAAATAATTATAATATCTCCAATTCGATTTAATAATACTGTCAATATCCCAGAATTATATCTTGAATAATTTTGATAATAAATTACTAAACAATATGAAGTTAATCCTAATCCATCTCAACCTAATAAAATTCTAATTAAATTAGGACTTAATACTATAATTAATATTGAGAATACAAAAAATAATAATACATAAAAAAATCGAATATTATAATTATCATGATTTATATATTCAATACAATAAAATATAATTATTGAAGAAATTAATAATACAGTAAAAATAAATATTAAAGTGATTCAATCAATATAAATAAATATATTTATTGATAAAGAATTTATTCTAAATAATATTCATTCTAAAAAATAATTATTTATATTTATTAAAAAAAAAATTCTAAAAAAAAATATAATAATTGATAATAATAAAAAAATAATTCCACATAAATAATATAATATAATATTTATTATATACTTAAAATATATTAGTATATTTTTGATTCCACAAATCAATATTTTTATTAAATTATTTAAGTAAATAAAAATATCTAATTTTAAAATAAAAAAATTTAATGGAATTCAATGTATTATTACAATAAAATATTCCCAAATTTTTATTGGAAATATTTTATTTAAATACCTATTAAATTTTCCATGTATTCTATAAGAAAATAAATATAATCTATATGAAGCTCTAATAAATATTCCAATTATTAATATAATTATAATTTTTATTGAAAAATTTAAAATTACTGGAATCATAACTAATTCTCTTAATAAATTTAATGAAATTGGGGCAGATATATTGGCAATACAAATTATGAATCATCATAATATTATTGAAGGAAAAAAATAAATTAAACCTTTATTAATTAATATTCTTCGCCTATTAGAACGTTCATAAAAATAATTTACTATAACAAATATTAAAGGAGAACAGAAACCATGACCAATTATTATTATTAAAGAACCTAATACCCCTCAATAATTTAATATTATTAATCTTATTAATATTATTCCTATATGAACAACAGAAGAGTATGCTACTAATAATTTTATATCATATTGTCGTAAACAAACTCCTCTTAAAATAATTATTCCAATTAATGAAATAATAATAATAAAAATATTGTATTTAACTATTAAATTAAATATTATATTTATAGAACGAAAAATTCCGTATCCCCCTAATTTTAATATTACTCCTGCTAAAATTATTGAACCTCTTACAGGAGCCTCAACATGAGCTTTAGGAAGTCATATATGAAATATAAATATAGGTAATTTAATTAAAAAAGCTAAAATTATAAAAATAAATATATATCCTATCTCTTCATTAAATATTATATTTTTTATAAAAAAATAATTTAATGAATAAAAATAATTATATAAATAAAATACAATAATTAATAAGGGAAGAGAAGCAAATATTGTATATAATATTATATATATTCCTGCATTTATTCGTTCAGGTTGATATCCTCATCCTATAATTAATAAAAATGTTGGGATTAAACTAATTTCAAAAAATAAATAAAATATAAAATAATTTATTATTATAAATCTCAAAATTAATACTATTAATAATATTAATAATAATAAAGAAAAATAATTTCTATTTTTAATATTATTTCTTACTAAATATATTAATCTAATAATTCAAATTCTTAATAATAATATAGAAAATCTATAAAAATCTAATCCTATGATTCTATAAATTCTTATTCATAAATTATTATAATTAAATATAAATATAATAAAAAATATTAAAATAATTAATGAATTAAACATAAATAAATTTAATAATGAATTTATTATAAAAATTGAAGGGAAAATTAATAAAATTAAAAATATTATTATTTTTATCATATTATTAAATTTATTAAATTTATATTATTATTTCCATAAGATCGAATTATTAAAATTAATAAAGTTAATCCTAAAACCCTTTCACAAACTACAAATACTAAATAATATAATAATAATAATAAATTTTGATTAATAAATAAATTTATTATTAAAATTATTAATAATCTTAATATAACAAATTCTAATCTTATTAACGATAATAATAATTGATAATATAAATAAGAAAATATAAATATTGAAATAATAAATATATATAAATAAATATAATAATTTAAAAAAATAATAACTATTAATTTAAAAAAAAAATATTAATTTTGTAAATTAAAAATATATATATATAAAATATATAGTTAAAATTATTCAAAAAAATAATAAATATTATATCATTAATCTCCAAAATTAATATTTTTATTAAACTATTTTTTGTATATGACAAAATTATTTATTATTATAAAAATTATTATATTAATTTCATTATCTATTATTTCTATTTTATTAAATTCAATCCCCTCTCATAATAAATTAATTCATCCAGTAATTATAGGATTAATTTTATTAAATATTTCTATTTTATGTTCAATAAATAGAAGATTAACTAATAATAATCATTGATTTTCTTATTTAATATTTTTAATTATTATTGGAGGAATAATAATTATTTTTTTATATTTCACAAGATTTATTAGAAATATAAAAACTTCAATAAAATGATCTTTTATTATTAATATTCCCTTAAAATTTTTTTTTATTATTATTTTCATTATTTATTTTATATTTAACTTTAATAAATATTTATTTTGATTATCTGAATTTTCAGAAATTAAATCTTTAATATTAAATATAAAAATTTTAATAAATAATAATAATATACAAATTATATATATATATATATATAATAAAAATTTTTCTACAATCATTAGAATAATTTATTTATTAATTTGTTTAACTTTTATTGTTAAAATATGTATTAATAAAAAAATAATATTACGAAAAACTAATTATGAAAAAATCTTTAATAAAAAGCCATACATTATTAAAAATTATAAATTCTTCATTAATTAATTTACCAACTCCACTAAATATTTCTATTTGATGAAATTTTGGTTCTATATTAGGAATTTGTTTATTAACTCAAATTATTTCAGGATTTTTTTTATCAATACATTATTCCCCAAATATTGAAATAGCTTTTAATAGTGTTATTCATATTATTCAAGATGTAAATTATGGATGAATTATTCGATTAATTCATATGAATGGAGCATCAATATTTTTTATTTGTTTGTATATTCATATTGGTCGAGGTTTATATTATAATTCTTTTGTAATAGAAAAAACTTGAATTGTTGGAGCTTTAATTTTATTAATCACTATAGGAACTGCATTTATAGGTTATGTTCTACCTTGAGGACAAATATCATTTTGGGGGGCAACAGTAATTACTAATTTAGTTTCTGCAATTCCATATATTGGTGAAAGAATTGTAAAATGATTATGGGGAGGATTTTCAGTAAATAATGCTACCTTAAATCGATTTTATTCTTTTCATTTTATTCTTCCTTTTATTATTTTATTTATAGTAATTATTCATTTAGTATTTTTACATGATTCAGGATCTTCAAATCCAATAGGATTAAATAGTAATTTTAATAAAATCCCATTTAATCCATATTATACAATTAAAGATTTAATTGGTTTTATTATTTTAATTTCTTTCCTTTTAATTATTTGTATATTAAATCCATATATTTTATCAGACCCAGAAAATTTTAATAAAGCAAATTCTATAATTACTCCAATTCATATTCAACCAGAATGATATTTTTTATTTGCTTATGCAATTTTACGATCAATTCCAAATAAATTAGGAGGAGTTATTGCATTATTATTTTCTATTCTAATTTTAATAATTTTACCTTTTAATATAAATTATAAAATTAAAGGATTTAAATTTTATTTTTTAAATCAATTTTATTTTTGATTTTTTATTTCATTATTTATTATTTTAACTTGAATTGGAGCTCGACCAGTTGAAGAACCTTATATTATTATTGGACAAATTTCTTCAATAATTTATTTTTTATATTTTTTTATAAGTCCTATAATTGCAAAAATTTCTGATAAATTTTTATATAATTAATTATTAAACTTTAAAAAGTATATGTTTTGAAAACATAAAATAGAAGTAAAATCTTCTAATAATTTATTTTATTATTTATAATAATTGAATAAATATAAATATTTTAATTCCTAAAATAATAATTAAGTAATTTAATCTAATAGGTAAATAACTTTTTCATGTTAAATATATTAAATTATCATAACGAAATCGTGGGTAAGTTCCACGAACTCAAATTACCATAAATAATAAAATTATATAAATAAAAATAAAAATAATAAAAATTGTACTTATTATATAAAATATTAAAAATAAAAATATTATAAATATAATTATTCCATATTCTGCAATAAAAATTATTGCAAATCTTCCACTTATATATTCTGTATTAAATCCAGAAACTAATTCTGATTCACCTTCAGCAAAATCAAAAGGAGTACGATTTATTTCTGCTAATAACCTAACAAAAAAAATTAATGCTAAAGGAAAATTTATAAAAATAAATCATAAATAAAATTGATAAAATTTAAAATTATGTAAATTAAATGATTCAATTAATATAATTAAAGAAATTATAATTAAAATTATTCTAACCTCATAAGAAATTGTTTGTGCAATACTTCGTAATCCCCCAATTAATGAATATATTGAATTTGATGATCAACCAGCAATTATTATTCCAAATACTCCAAGACTTATTATACATAAAATTAATATAATTCTATATTTTAATGATATGGAATTAGATATAATAGGAGTAACACTTCATAATATTAATATTAATAATAATCTAAAAATTGGTCTAAATAAATAAAATAAATAATTAGATTTTAAAATTATTGATGATTCTTTACTAAATAATTTAATTGCATCAGAAAAAGGTTGTAATAATCCTATAAATCCAACTTTATTGGGACCTTTACGAATTTGAATATATCCTAAAACTTTTCGTTCTAATAAAGTTAAAAATGCAACTGAAATTAATACTGATAATATTATTTCTAATATTAAAATTAATGAATAAAGTAATATATATATTATTACTTAAATTTATAAAATTTATAATTTAAATTCTAAATTTAATGCACTAATCTGCCAAAGTAATAAAATTAATTTTATTCAATTAAATATTAATTATTAAAAATATAAAGTCCTTTCGTACAAAAATATTTTAGATTATTAAAGATAGAATCCGATCTGGCTCACGCCGATCTAAACTCAAATCATGTAAGATTTTAAAAGTCGAACAGACTTAAAATTTTTAATTTCTACATTAAAATTTTATCTTAATTCAACATCGAGGTCGCAATCTTTTTTATCAATATGATCTCTCTAAAAAAATTACGCTGTTATCCCTAAGGTAATTTATTTAATTTTCATTAATAATGGATTTAAAATTCATATTTTTATGATTATAAAATTAAAAAATTAATTAAATTTTTATATCACCCCAATAAAATATTTTAAAATAATATAAATTATATAAAATCTATATTATTTAATTTATATAAAATTCTATAGGGTCTTCTCGTCTTTTAATTTTATTTAAGAATTTTTACTTAAAATAAAGTTAAATTTTTAATATTGAGACAGTTTTTATTTCATGAATTCATTCATTCTAGACTTCATTAAAAAGACAAATGATTATGCTACCTTTGTACAGTCAATATACTGCAGCTATTTAGTTTAAACCATTGAGCAGAAATTATTTAATATTATTATCAATAAACAATGTTTTTATTAAACAGTTGAATAAAAATTTTTGCCTAATTCCTTAATATTACCTTATAAATATATTTATTAATTATATTTATTTAATTAAATTTACTAATTTTATCATTATTTAAATTTATAATATATTAATAAATTTAATTTTATAATTTATTAAATTTTTTTTAAAATTTTTATTTTTAATTATTAATTATTACAAATTATTTATTTTTAAAAATTTTTATTTCTAAAAAAAAATATAAAAATTTTAAATATTAAAAATATTATAAAGTTAATCCCTTATAATATTTAATTTTTAAATTTATTAAATTAAAAAAAAAAGTTAATAAATTTTAAAAATTTTAAATTAAATTTATTTATAAAATAACTAGATATAATAAAATTTGAATAATATTTTATCTCTATATTTAAATTTTTAATAATATTTATACATTAACTAAATATTTAAATATAAATCATTTTATTTCGAGAATATTAAATTTATAATAATATTTTAATAAACCCTGATACAAAAGGTAAAAATTAATAAAATTTTAATTTAAATAAATAAATTATTTCTTTTACAATACTAAAAATATTAATTATAAAAATTTTCATTTAAAATACTAAAAATTTTTATTTTAAATATTATTTTAAAAAATATATATAATAATTCATAAAATTAAAAATTTATTGTATATTTTAAGAATAACTTTAATAGTAACTTTTATTAGCAAAATAAATATTATTTAAATTTAACTATATTCCTATATATATATATATATATATATATATATATATATATATATATATATATATATATATAACTAAATACACTTTCCAGTACATTTACTTTGTTACGACTTATTCTTTTATTTAAAGAAGTGACGGGCGATTTGTACATATTTTAAAACTAAATTCAAAATTATTAATTAATAATTTTTACTATTAAATCCAATTTCATAATAAAATTTTATTTATTAATTTAATTATTTATAAAAATTGTAACTCATTACTTCTTTATTAAAAATTACATATTGATCTGAAATATAATTTAATAAAATTATTTAAAAATTAATATTTTTAAAAAATATTTTTATAACGAACATACATAAATATATGAAATAAAGTAATTAATTTCGTGGATTATCAATTATAGAACAAGTTCCTCTAAATAGATTAAAATACCGCCATAATTTTTAATTTTCAAAAATTATACTAATTAATAAATATATAATTTAATTTAATATAATAGGGTATCTAATCCTAGTTTAATAATAAAATTTTTAAATTAATTTATTTAAATTAATAATTAATAAATAATTTTTATTTTATCAAAAAATTATTATTATAATTATAAAATTTTACAATTTAATTATTATTATTAAAATTATTTTTTATACTTTGTATAACCGCTAATGCTGGCACAAAGTTTTTATATAATATTATAATTTCTATAAATAATTTCTTAATTTTTATAAAATTTTATATTAAATTTAATAAATTAATTTATTTAAAATTAATTAATTAATAAAATTTATATATATAAGTATTTAATATAATAAATAATTTAATTAACCAAATTAAAATTAA